GCGAGCATTCCTGTGTGATTGGGGATAGGTAGGCACAGAGAATCGTCCCTTTCCTGTGCTATCAAGAATAAGGAATAGCGGGATGCTGTAGCTTTCTAGAGCATATTGGTGCTAAGGAAAAGAGAGTAAGCAGTAGGACAACTTCTTTCTTTCTACAAAGATGCCCTTCTTTCGGGGCTTTTACTTTACACTCCCTTTATGAGGGATTCATAGATCCTTGGGATCACACTTGAGATCGGCCATGATCCTTTCACCCACTAGTTGATCTTTGACCTCATTCCTCACTACTGATTCAATACAAGATCTAGCTTTGAGCTCGTCTAGACCCTCTTTCTAGTAGAATTGGATTGTTTAGCATCCCTCTTGCTCTTTCTATCAAACAAGCGAGTAAACTCACTTTGGTCGAGCTAGTAAACCACCTCATTCTCTTGGTATGCCCCAAATATGGTAGATTGATAGACCTGTTTAGCACTTGTGTGAAGGATTGACAATGAATCCATTCAAAGGGTTGAGCGCTCGTTTATACATAAGGATTTCCCGTGAAAGATCTTCTCCCTCCTCTGGATCTCTCATAAGCCAGTAACCTCAGATCAGTCTCGTGCTTGAATACAGCCAAGTGAGTATGATTCCCTGGGTTGTGTATGCATGCCTTGTGAGCCAGTTGAACAAGTAGGCATCTTCCTAAACCAGTTGACAGTGGCGGGTTCACTTTGCCTATCTCTCAAGCCATAGGCCTTGCTCTATCAATCAATCAATAGGCTCCCTGGTCCAGCTTTGAAAGAAGGAAGTAAACAACCTCTCTCGCTGGTCGAGTAAGTAAACAGAATCAAAGTTAGAGCCTCCTGCCTTTCATTCACACTAGAATGAGCCTCAAAGCCCTACCTTTCACTAGCAGAAGCAAAAGAGAGAACTCCAACCTCTCAAGCTGCACCACTTCCTCTTTATCTGGAAATCCTTCTCAATGTCAAGGGATGGATATGCGATTACCTTACTTGACCATAATAACTGCCCTTATTTCAGACTTTAGCAACCTTGACCTTACGAATGAGCAAAGACCCAGGAATTACAATTAATAGCAAGATATTTACGATCGCGGACTTCAACGGCACTAAGATTTGGGACTCGCTCCTTTCCTTTCCTTGGACTGCTGCCCTTGGGAACGGGTTTGGGCATACTCTCTCTGTGCTGGAATGATCCTCTAACCCTCAACACTCAAAGAAGACTTCCCCTGATCCATGGGCCAAGCGGAAAGAAGGAAGTTCAAACTAAACAGGCTATGTGCGAACGACTCCTGATTAATTCTTGAGAGAGCACTCCCATAAGTAACCCATAAGCTAGCCTAAAGCGGTCTCTACGCCCTTCACTAATAGTAAGTAAAGCTCGGTTCCGCCCACCCTTAGTAAGCTCCTTCCTTCTTCTTTCTCCTATCCCTGTGGGAAAGCTTGATAGTCTTACTTTACCGGTGGTCGAGCCATCAAGTTCAATCCTATCCCGTAGAGAGAAAGAGAAGGAATCTGTCTAGCATCTGGAGGGCTTAGAGAAGGCTTACTTCAAGAGGGCGAAGAGGTCGTTAAGAAGGAGTTCCCCCCAGGTAATAGAAGTAGCTCTACTCGAAGAAGAGAGGGTAGCATAATATCTTTAAGATTACTATCCCATTAGTGCAGCTTTTTCCTAGGTAAAACTAACAACGATAATCAGGAGGGAGTTAAGAGCTTCTGGGTAGCATAAGGAGACTTACTTACTAGAAACTAATAGTGAAGGTCGTAGATCAGAGAAGAGTACAGTAGCTCGTATCGAAAAGTATTCCCGAGATGTGAATTTCACTAAAGCACTTCGAATCAAGATCTTCATCAACATTCCTCGTGGTTAAAGGAGGCCGTTATAGAGCCTTTTAAGCTTGGTTCGACCCGGCTATAGGGCCCAGGTCAGTAAAACAACAAGCTTTGAATTATGCTTTGATTTTCGGGATATTGTATCGGCGTGGAAAGGACGGACTGCTCCTCAGGTGTGTGAGTGAGCAAGAAGCCGAAAAAATTATGTTTCAAGTCCATGATGGAGTATAGTATGTGGATCACATCAAGCAGGGCATAAAATGCGTTGGCTGATCAGAAGGCATGGCCATTACTGGCCAACCATCTTGTCCGATTTCTTTTAATATGCTAAGAGATTCCAGGCCTGCCAGAAACATGGACCAGTGCAGCATGTACCAGCTTCAGAATTGCATCCGATCTTAAAGACTTCGCGCCTCGACGCTTTGATCCCTTGTTTCACTCATCCAGATTAGAAACATTGACTATAAGTACTAACAGCTTAACCGAAAGACCGAAAGCCTCCCTAACCGGGGAGAGTTTTTATATCACGAAAAGCCGCGCTTCTTTCGAGGAATCCTAAAGAATATAATAATGAAAAGGCTACAACTGCATTACACTCTCTTCCTCTTTAGAGGGGTTACAGTGCTATGCTCATTCCAAGAGGGAAAGGCCGTAATGTAATAAAGTAGGGCGATTCTTCTTCCTGTACAGTTTCGTTTCCACATCCAGTTCAGGCTTTAGTTACTTCTTCGTCCACTAGTGCAGCTTCCAGCTCTATGTATGGTAGTCGCTTTAGTCGCTTGACTCGGTCTTCTGAATCCCTTCGCCCAGCTAGCTCGTCCGTGCCCGGCAGTTTAAGCCTTGGTCCAGTAGCCTCTTTTTGATCCAAGAGCCGCATGATAAGAAAGCTCTCGATCCCGGCTAGCTTCAGTTAGTTAAATAGACCGGGAAACTCGTACTGCAACTATGCCAAGCCCGATCTTGGTTCCAATGCTGCAGAGACAGGTTCTGGGTAAAAACGAGGTATTGTATTGGTCCTGGTGCTGCGGAGACAGGTGTTGCTGATCGAACTAATCTACTTTAGGGATTCACCTAGCAGCCCTTAATAGTTATGGTAAACCAACTAGCTATGCTGCTTCCATAGCATCTGTACTTGGATATACAACTCTTGGTACTCACACAACACTCTTTCATTTTTTTTGGTAGGGGCTGCCCGGATTCCATTGCTACCTCCCTTTATACTATACGCGGGGAAGTCACTCGATCTTATCTTATAAAATAAAAAAGTATCCGCGCTGGCTGCCACCCCAAAAGAAGCGACGGACTGTACGAGATCAAACGCTTGGGGATCAACCGGAGCACCCTTTTAGCTTTTTTAGTAAGAGTGAAAGGGTGAAGAAGCACGAATAGAAGACGCAAGAGTAAAAAATTGCATTTCTACTAGCTACGAATGGAACTGATCCCACGGAGGCCTACCACAAGCCTGATGCATGAATGAGAGTGGATTGATAGTTTTCTAGTTGAGGAAATGCATGTGCAAACACTACTGGAGACCGGCTTTCAACAAAGTGTCTTTGGTCTATTGATTACCCATGGGATTACTCGAAACCGTCTCCTCCGTTTTTGGATTTCCCTTGCTTCGATACCCGCTTTACTTCTTTAAAAAGAAAAGTGAAGCATGTTTAAAAAGTTTCTTTTTTATATATTTTTTGAATCCACAGCGCAATCGGACAGATATTGATTTTGATGAACAGACAGAAGGAAGATATATAGATTTGCGGAAGAACTCTGCCGCCCGAGAAGCTTGAGCTTGAAAGCGGTATCGTACACACTTATCTTTATTCTCGTAAACAAAAACCGGGAGAAGGTTCCAGCGGAAAGGTAAGCACTCGCTTTAGCTACAGTCGCAGCATAGCGCGTTAGAGATGCCCTGGAAGCTTTCCAAGTTAAGCCAGGGTAGTTTAACAAAGGAGGCTACCCTTATGAACGAGAGTAGGTCTAATTCCGGTCTGGAGCTGAATCAAGAATTATTCATGCTAAGACAACGGAGTGGGTAAGCTTACCGCCACCTTAAGCCAAGGGGTGCAAATAGCCAGGCTTAGTTGATAAATCTCATGCCAAAGGTTACGCCTATCCATGGTCGGGCCTCTCTTCTCGGCCAGCTTTCGTGCCTTCTCTCTCTCTCTCTCTTCTTCTGCGTAGAAGCATCAGTTTGATCATTCAGTTCTGCACTTTTTGCCTTTCTTGCAGGGACTCTTCCTTTGGTCGTCTCCTTGAGATAGTTTGCCCTCTCCTTTCAGTCGAGCTACTTCGTTACCCTCTCCTCTCCTCTCTTGTGTCGATTGTTCTGCTAGCTCCTCTTTGGACCGCCATCAGAAAGGAATCGGGTAAGTAAGCCTCCTGCTATCTATCACCACTTCCTACTAACAATACCAGATTAAACCAGTTCAATAACAATTCCAGACTGCAAGAAAGCAAGATACGAAAACGATAAAATAACAATCGGTTTGGGAGGGGGGAAGGGTCAAGCCTATTTTTTTTTGTTATTGGAAAATGAGGAGGAAGCCATCTGTCATGGAGAGGCAATCCTCAAATACGTACTTTGACCTGACGGCTTACCGTTCTTAGCTTCTGATGGGAATTCCAAGTCGTATTGTCCATCGGAACCATCAATCATAAGATTAGCCAGTCAGAAAGTCTTCGCTCTTCCAAAGCCTCATTAGCACGCCAGTCAGTCAGCTTGACCAAGAAGACCCGAAAAGGCACACAATAAGGAAAGGAAGAAAAAAAGTACCGATCTTCGCGTCACCGCACCTCAATTTGCCTTGTCTTGCTTGGGCTAATTATATATCCCAATTCGGAGTAAGCAGCCCGTTAATGAAAGCGCGATCCCATGATGTCGAGCAAGATGACTCGTCCCCTCACTAAAGATAGAATGACCGGGGATTGAACCTACAGTAGATAGATCAGAAGGAACTTAAATAGTAGATACATCAAGAATGGAACCCTGAATACCGACTAAAGGTGGATACAGAGAGAAAATCGAGCTGAGAACCCGGATGTACTGAACCTCGACCGGGAAAGCATTCGATCCCGCCGAGTCTGCTTTTGTTGAAGGGAGGAAGATTAAAGAGAATGTCCTTGGAACGGGTCTAAACGAAACTTCCGAGCCCCTATGTTGTAATGGTTGGGGCTGCTAATATAAAGACTTTTTTGGGTCATACGACACCTGCAAAACGAAAAAGCCCTAATTTCAGACCCGAGCGGATAGCCCATGAAATACCTGTCACTTTGAGCCCGTGGAGGCATATGCTGCAATGACAACCTCGTACCGGAATGTCCTAAAATTTCTATACGAATATAAAAAGGGGAAAGCTTGCTCTACTCTACGATGTTATCAATCATTGGCACCAGTTCCATCAGAATATCCTCTAACGGAAAAAACAGAATCATTCGAAGAAGAAAAAGCGGCCCTTCCGCTGGTAGTAGTCTATTTTCATGGATAGCATGCGGGTATGCGGCAGTTTACTTACTCGCTTTTTTATAGATCGGAATGCAAAAATGCATTTCCTTTTAAATGCATTTCCAGACGTATTATTCCAAAATTGTAAGCCTGAGTTCCCTATTAAACTCCTCATCTGTCGCATTTTCCAGCCGTCCTAAAACCTTTTTTAATGAGAGCTCATTACAGGTCGAATCAGGAGAAATCCATTCAGCCATATGCGTGGCTATTTGTTCCCACTGATCCTCCGAACGGGCAACCCCAGAAAGAGAAAGAATACCTACGATTTTTTTCATTGTAGCAGCCTCGGGACTCACGGATTTTGCACCGTCATCGTAGATTGGAATTAAATTATTTTGCACGGTAACTCTGACAACTAATTTTCGATTTTATGACTTCGCCACATAGGAGCTTTGGGAATTGAACCCAAGACAGACCCTTGCCCCTTCTCGTACTTCGTACTTTTTGCCTTTGCATAGTATACGGGGCTGTCACTGATTTATTTCCTATGAAATTTCTTATGTTGAGAGAAACGAAAAGGAAAGGGCTCTTAAAGAAAGAACAGTAATTCCACATGGCGAGCGAATGGTTACCTCCCCGCCTCCGTCTCTCTGTACCCGAGTGATTTGATATGCACGAGACCGTGTGGTTAAGGGGAGGGGTGGATGTTACATTTCTTTGCCAAAAGTGTATGCCAAATGCTTATCTTCTTTCTGATTGTCTTTCTATGCTGACTCTCTTCAATGCCTATTCCTTTTTTAATATGTAGGCGAAACTTACAAAGACTGTTTGTTCTTAGAGTGTCTTGCTTGTTTTTTTGTTTCTATTTCTCCGCGTTTTATCATCGCATCATTGCTTGAAGAAAGCGCTGAAAGAGAGTGAGTGAACCACGGGGGCGGAGCATGAACGTAGTAAGTCTTTCCCTTTCCACCTTTGCTCCTGAATTAGGTCCCGCCGAAGCTGCCCTCCTCTTCATTCGAGAGAGGGGTTTTCCTCTTCTCGCTCTAAGAGCAGTGAAGTTGAATTCGAGTGAAAAGCAGTTAGCTCAGGTAGCTTGAACTATAACTCTTCCTCCCACTAAAGGAAGAGGACTCACTTCAAGAGCGAGGTTTTCAATCCGGGTACAAACCCTGGAATCACTAAGTAGTAAACAAGCTGCCTCTGCCTATCTCCAAGCTAGTCAACTACCTCTGGCCGTTGCCTCAAGTTCTTCATCCGAGAGCGCATCCCCTTTATCTTGAAGCTGTTAGTTTGAGAATATATCCCTGGTAAGGCGTTTGTTGCTTCGGGTCCCAAACGTCCTTTTTAAAGTCTTTTTTAGGTTAAAAAGTGGAATTTAAGTATGTAACCACACTTCTTCCAGAACCTCCGTGCTTTGCACTAAGTGAGTAACCTTCCCCGTTATTGGATTTAGCGGATGCAAAGTCTGAGTCAATAGCATCTTCGAATTACCCACCTCGGTTTGAAGCTCCCGTTGAGCTGTATAAGCATTGGAATTTCTTCTAAATAGAAAGCGTAAAGTGGTTCGCCTACTTACTTTGGGAAGTGAAATGCCAAGGCAGACCTCTATTTTGATTCTTCGGGATGAGCTGCCATAGGATACGAGTCTTTTGCTGGAGAAGCTAAAAGCTATGCATAAAGCTTTAGATGGGATGCCTTTACATCTCCTCCGCTAACGCTAAGTGTAGAAATGCCCGGCCATACAATGAATCTAGCTATCTGGAGCCTTCTTTCCTCGCCTTTGGCCGAACGGGGAAACCTTTTGGTATTCAGAGGAGCTTTCAAGAGCATCTTTCTTTAGATTGCTAAACATATCCGAATATGAGTAGGCAGGTTTCGTTTGCTTTCTTTGGTTGGATGAATAATATCGAGGTATTTTATTATTGAACTAGGCGAAAGGAAGAGCTCAGCCAGTGCTTTCTCGAGCTAAGCCAGTAGATCGCTCTCTTTTTTCTTCTCTTCTGGATGAGTTCGCCGAGCTGAGTGTGTAATAAGTGAATTAGAATATAGCCTAGTCTTACGATTTGGTACTAATTATATGTTATACTTACTTTAATGTCCGTATATTAAAGAGTTACTAATGCAAAAGCCAGATCGGGAATGCCAAGAGGGAAGGAGTCTCGTTGTAGCGCAGAAGGATAAAAGAATCGGTCCTATCACCGCGATGACCCACATCAGTAGAGACAACTCGAGGTCGTGACTGCTATTCCTCATCAACCGCAGAGCGGAATCCGTCTTTTTCGGGGAGCTTTCTCCGGCTCCGCCCTATCATTGGGACAAGAGAGCTGGGCTAGCAGAGACCTAAATTCTCCAATTAAGTTACCTCCTGGATATTAGTTTTCAACAGAATGGCATAGAAGCTATCTAGAAAGCTCGTTCAGGGGCTTTACCACGGGAGTCAAGACATTAAACTGAAAAAGGCCTTTGGCTGTCTCCGATTCCCTTTACGCTTCCGAAGGATGAGAGCTTTCTAGCTCCTTTTTTGACCTGAGGAAAGGAGGTGTTTGATAGTGGTAGGTTACTCATTCGATCAATAGAAAGATGGATTCGATCAGAGACCAGCCAGGGGCTTTAAATCTTTAGTTTAAGATTGTTATGAGTCAGACACAGAAAGTCCAAAACAATAGCTTAAAAGGCAATGGAATAGCAATACAATCAAATCCAGCTACCTAGGATCTGTTTGGCTTAGCCTCTTTCTTCACAGACAGCAGCAGAAGAGGGGGTTCCGTGGCGCTAGTGGGTGCTCTAACACCAGGAGTAGACCCCGCAACTGGTATTCCTCTAGCTATTTAGCCGAAATGCGGGTATACTATTCAGAAATTCGAAATAAAACTGAACTCACTTTGATAGACGTAGATATTTCTAATCCGTTTTGGATTCATCACGAGGGGTATTAGAAGGCCTCACTGGCATTCGAACAAGAGATGCAAACAGCGAACAACATGCTCCTGCCTGATACATTCTATCTTGAGAATAGTTGTGGGCACTAAAAAGAACCAGCCAAAAGTACTAAAATTCCCCCGGCTGCAGCCCTTTCCTACCAATTCTCTGCCAACTGGTCGATCTGCGCCCTTCCCTTTTTAGGGTTCTCTTTCAGAATCAGTCACTTCAACAGCTACCCCCACCGAGGAGGGCTTGAACATAGTAGTTTCTTAGGTTCCTTTGTCCGAGAAGGCATATCTCGATCGGAGCCCATACTGTTTATTATTAGATGGAACTCCGCTTTAAGGGAGAGGGGGAGCAAAAGGATACTCTCTTTAGTCTCTTTATTCCTCTACCGTTCATAGCCATAGAAAATAAAACTAGGATCAGAAGTAAAGTCTCCTCCAGTGCTTGGTTCATCAACTAGTTTTATTCAAAGCAAGACATCCAAGGCTAGGAACCAGGGCACTCATCTTTATCAATGCAATGACTTAGGGTAGGGGGCGGCTCAATCTTTTCAGCTAAAAGCAACCTTTTATCTTATGTGCGAAAGCACGCCACAAAAGCAAGAATAAAAAAGGGCGGTAATCAACTCAAAGGCAAGAAAAGAAAGGAATGCTGCTATTTATGATTCTGAGGGATAGCTTTGTTAGCTAGGCCACCCGCCTGAGCAGGGTTTCCATCCGAACTAGTGCCTTAAGCAGGAAGGAAGTTTCATTTGATGGGAACAAATGTTCATCGTTACCGATCCTCTTGGCAAAATGGTGGTATCGTATAGGCTGCTTTTAGGAGTGATCTGCCCCTCTTTCAACAAACTTGCTTGCTATCCCAGTGCGTCTATCCTTAGTTTTCGTGTCTAGCTTGCTTGCTCACTTCCAGAACTGATCTAACTAGAAAGAAAATCTCTAACTGGCCCTAGAAAAAGTATTCCAATTACTGGCTTACAGGGCACTCTCCATGGCTAGAAGAGGGTTCCGGAAAGCCATTTGTTTCTTTCAGCACGCCTTTGTCCTCGGTACCAGCGAGGTGTCAGTACGACGAGAAAACCCTATTCATGGTTGGTTGACCCCTTCTTACTCCCTTCCTTGGCTACTTAGAAAACACCCTTTAGCGTAAGAGCTCTTGAAGAGGGACTGCATCTCGATCCGCTACTGCTACTCAAATTCCTTCTGCAGCTGGCGGTGCTGGTAGTCCTGATGCAGGGTAGCCGGGATACACAGGTAAGGGGGCGAAAGCAGTTCATCAAGTTCAGAATTCGAGATCTGTCCTTCCGCTTGCAAAGACGAGAATGGAATCCAGATCAGAGTAGATTCAATACAATAGAAGGGCTGAAAGAATGAAGAAATTCGTTGAAAAAAAGCCGACTACTTCAGAGATAGGATGATCACTAGCCCTCTTCTCTTGACCTCCTTCACTGGATTGGATTCCATACGGATTCCCCAGATCTGCCCTTCTACGTCCTCTCTTCTGAAAGATTCGGTGCATCGCCAGTTCCATCCCACTCCCATGCACTTCCCTTTCGAAAGATTGACGGGATTCTATCAAATTATCCGTTTTCGCCCCGATGCGGAAAGAAGTCAAATCAAAAGAAAGAAGAGTGGAAGACGGGTTATACTCTTTCAT